GACTCCTCCCGGAATTGCGTTATCGGAGCCGAGCCAGGAATGGCCGTTAGTGGACACCCACCACTTTTCACCGGTTAGAGAGGCCCTCTTTAATACATTAAGAAAAGATGTTCACAGGGGCCAGAAAGACTCGGTCATAGGAACTTAGACTACCTACGCGCTGGTAAACGAAAACCACCTCGACCGGATCTACCGAACGAATCAGGCCGCCCCTTGCCTTGAAAGAATTCACACGCGGCCACCAGCTTTCCCAAAATAAGGGGAGATCTGCTGCTTACTGCTCACGGAAACATCCGACCTATACAATAGTCAAGTCGTCCGCGTATCTTTCTGATCTCCTTTCCTTCTATTCATCAGATTTTTTGCTTTGACCAATACAACAGTGGTTGATGGTGTTGGCTAAAAAAGGGGGAGAGAGGAGAGCATGGGGCCTTATTGTTCTGCATTTTTTTTTAGGTTCTCTCCGTTTCGTGCGTGAATGGCGGTTCTCAGACGAGGGAATCGTTCCTCTCTATATAGAGATTATATATATATAGGCTAGAATGCTTCTATCGATAGAGCAAGAAAAGCTGATCTACGACCACCCTATATAAAAGGGTGGTCTACGATCAGCTCGACCGCAGGCGGGTTGTAAATCAGGCTGATTTACAATCAGCAGCAAGAAAAGGCCTACCGCTAGATAAACGGGCTAACGCGCCCATGCAACCAAGCAACGGCTGATCGTAGACCACCGTTGCCTTGACTCTGTTAGGGGCGCAGTAGTTTGATTGCTGCGCGTGCTAACGCGTCAAAGCATGCTAACGCACAACGGTGCTCTACGATCAGCTCGACCACCGGGAGAGAGTGGTCGTAGATCAGCTCAGCCGTTGCTTCTTTGGTCGTAGATCAGCTAGGGCGCGAATCCAGCAAGCAACGGCAACACTTTACTCCGCCCAAGTGCGCTAACGCGCGCGCTGTAGTTTTTCAGCTTGTTCTGGCGCGCTAGCCGTTGCTTGGTTCTGGCGCGCGCCTTACTCAAATAGGGGCTCATGGAGTTGCTTGGTTAGGGTTGAAGCGCTAAAGCCCTTTTTTTTTATATAGGGTGGTCGTAGATCAGCTTTTCTTGCTTGGACCAAGCAACGATCCCGCCACTGCTCTATTCCCGACTCGAAATCCATAAAAGACATTCTTATCTGGCTGGCGTCAGTCTCTCGGTCGAAGGGATCAACTAAATAATCAACGAGAAAAGCGGACGTAAAAGCGGCCCCTATTGCGTAAGGGGGGAACGATACTTGATCGGATTGGAACGAATGTTGGGATGACCCACCTAATGAATTCACAGGATCAAGAGGGGATGAGCTTGTTGCTTTATTATAAAAACTAACCACAAGGAGGAGATTGCTACCTCTTTCGTTCATAGATAGATGGATTTGAAGCAGCTATCAAGTTGGCAGGCCATGCATCCGATCCTTGGTATTCAAATCCCTACCTCATTACTTCCCTTTCAACTGCCTGTTAAGCCGATGATTCGATCCCCGCCTCTTCCCGCTCATCCGCACCCGAACCCTCCCTACCTCTCCTACCAGACATAATTGAGGCTCGATTCGATGCCAGAAAACTGAGGGCCCAAAATAGGTTTTTGGTAGCCGAGTGATCCGATGCGGAGGCAGCAATCCCAGCAATAGGAGAAATGGGCCAGGCCAAAACCACGATGTGATCTTTATCTCGACGAATCCCCTGCCGCACCTCCTATCTGGTCTACGACCAGCCTCGCTTCCGCCATTTCACCATGAAGAGGGTGGTCGTAGATCAGCTGATCTGCCAGCCGAACGAACAGGAATGGCTGAGTTGAGATAGCCGGAACGAAAGAGAACGACCCAAGCTCCAGCTCCGATTGCTATATCTGCTCCGGTGGCTTGTAGCGATTGAAGTGGCGAGTGCAGTTACGGGGAGTTTCGAGGGAAGTAGAGAAGGAAAGGAAAAGGCCATTGAAGAATTGGCTCTGAAAGAGGCAATGCGTCTTGAAGACGGCTTATTAGACAAGGGCAAGGCGATGACTATTGACATAGCCGTTTAGGTGAGGCAATGAATATTGTTCAATAGACAGAGAAGACGAGAGAAAGAAAGGACCAATTTCAGGCCCCGGGGCCGGAATGCGGTAGGGCTAACGCGCCCCACGCTCGATTCTCGAGATTCATGGGCCGTCTCGCGAAGATCTTCGATCCGAACCTTCGCATCTACTCTATCTTAGAGGATGAACCACGCCTTCGCTATCGCCCCTCGTTATCGCATTGATTCTTGCCGGCCCTTCCTGATTCCAATTCCTTATTGAGATCGAGATCTTGTTCCATTTTTCCCAGTTCGGTCAGATCAGTTCCATAATATAGCTTGCCCGGACCGGGCTTTCAGTGTTTGGTCGGGCCGGCCGTAATGAATGATCGTTGTTCGGGAACAAAACAAAAACAATAAGTTATAGAATCGCTCTCGCTCTTCGCCTAAAGCCGTAACTTCGCTCAGATTGATCTGACCTTCGCTATCGCAAGAATATAGCGATCGAAGAGCTATCGCTCAGCTGCTTCGCGTATTACGAAAGCCGTATTGCCCGAAGGGGGCATGCTGCAAGAGCGTAGGTGAGTGGTAAGCGTAGGAGGCGTGCCCGAAGGGCAGCGGCAGCAGTGTGGTTCCAGGTGCCGTCGCGTCATTGAGATCTGCAGGGTGGCGGGGACTTCGACTGTACTTTAGGGGTGGTAGGCTTAGTAGGGCTCGAACCTACAATATCACCGTTATGAGCGGTACGTTTCAACCAATTAAACTATAAGCCCCTACGGATCTCTACATGCAATTCGCTCACTTCGGGAAGAGCGGACGGAAAGAGGAGGGTGGTCGTAGATCAGCTCGACCATCGGGAGAGAGTGGTCGTAGAGCAGCTAGCTCAGCCGTTGCTTGGTTGCTTAGTACGCGCATCTTCTTCTTGCTTGCTGGGGCTCACCCGTTGCTTGTTTAAGTAAAGCGCTAACGCCCTTTTATATAGGGTGGTCGTAGATCAGCTTTTCTTCGCTGGCTTCGCTAGGTTGGTGGCAAAGCAACCTGTAGTTTTCTTCGCTGGCTTCTGCCTTCCCGAGCTGTCCCTGTGATCCAGGGCGTTTTCTGAAAGCTCCTCCATATGACGCCATTTCGATTGGCGTTTTTCTCCGCGCGCCATTTGGAATGGCGTCAAACTTACCAGGATGCAGATCTGTGCTCTCTTTTGCCCAGTGACCTATTCTGGGTTCTCTGGTGATGCTGCTTTAGTTTTGTTGCTTTGCAGTCCTTGTTCGAAATCATCATGGCTTTCCACCCCTACTACGAGATAGAATGCCCTCCTCTTAGATGGTTCTGTCTTTGCTTTATCCATTACAAGCATTTACTGGTTCATACCTATTTCTTATAAAATTCCTGACGGTAACTGCATCCATTCATTTTCACACTTCAAGTTCACCTCTTGTCCTTTCATGGGGATTGCTTTTGAGGCCTTCTTTAGCTTCGCAAACACTTAGGCTCTGCTTCCACTTCCGTGTGGTGACTTCCTCAATGAAAGAAGCTGTCTTCCAATAACCCTTTGGTTTGGCGCCATTCTATTTCCCTTTGTATATGGGATCAACTCATAATGAACCATGCCCCTATCTTTGCTATTCGATGGTCATGAATCTTTTCTCTTGACTTTGGACCAATTTTGAGATCAGTCGTGATTTCTTGGTCGACTTTTTTTTGGGGATCTTGGTCTTTGATTTGGCTAGAGTCCTTCTCTACCCAATGGTTCAATATTGAGGCCTTAGTCCTATTGGACTTCTTAGTACTCGTGCCCACTTGTCCAGGCCACTTTGTCAACTCTCTACTCGTAAGAAGAATAGTGCTCTTTATCAAATTATAAGCCGGGTCATGAGTACAATGAGTCAGGTGTTAATCTTTATCCCAAGATCCTTAAAGAATCGGTACAAACAAGAAAGACTCGCGAGTAATATGATTCAAGATCAAGATCTTGATTCTTGATTCTACTTCTTGTCTTGAATCTTGGAATTGATGGAATGCGTGCTGATAGGATGAGATGGGATGGTCTCGTGGATCACACGTGGAGAGGAGAGCCTCATCCAACGTTGGGGAGACATCCACACGAGTTTAGGCTTGTGGAGCCGCTAGACGCACCTAAGGTGACGAGTTCCCTATCTAGTCCCTGTGAGTTGAGCGTCTCATTCATGTTCCGTCACTGCCTGGTTACGTTACCAATGTTTGGGGAATCCCTAAACATTGGTTTGGGGATACCTCTGGGGGCGTTGGGGAACTTATCCAGAATGACCGATTCTTTTCTTTTTGGAGGGGGAAGCGGGACGCTTTAAAATGGGCTAAACCCAAGATCAGGGACGTGGGATCTGGAGTCTGAGGTGAGGTGCGCACAAGAGAATGCAGTGGCCTGAGAGGCGTTCATCTTGCTGATATCGAGAATGGCCTTTGCTGTCCGCCTTGGCTTTCATCTTCGATCGGGGGGCTTATTTGCTTTAGGAGTCCAGGCCGATATGGAGAATGAACCGGGGTAATACTCAGGTAGAATCAATGTTTCTGCTGGGTCGTCTACCCGATCCATCTGATCATCAATTACCCAAGCTTCAATAGAATGAAGCAGCTGAGATGCATCATCAGATAGTTGTGTTCATCATCCCCTGCAGTTATGTTAGCTTACTCATCCTGTTGCTCATCGGCTACACCTCTCCTCTTGACTCCTTGTTCCTTATTTCCAGAATCAGTTGCCTTGGAGATCGGCTCTTGACTTACCGCCCAAAGAATCAATCAAACAAACGGCACGGCCAGAAGAAAAAAAAGCAAAAATCGAATCGGTAACGGAATCTTGATCAAAGGATCATGTACAGCATCCCCTGTATACGCGATCTACATAGAAAGATAGAAAGAGGCTTCGCTCCTTTCCACGCGATTCTATTTATATAAAATAAAAAATAAAAATAGAAAGCTCTAGGATTGCGTAGGATTCTTTGGCTACCGCTGCGGCGGTCAAAGTCAAAGACCCAACCAACCCTAGCCGCCGCCTTAAGAGAGGTTTTTCTCCCTCCCTTCCAGTGTGGCTTGAAAGAAAGCAAGCCACCTTGTTTTTGGCAATGAATGGAATCAATAGATCGGCGGCACAGTAGAGTGATTCTGACTGAAACTCCTGCTTGATCTGTTTTGAGGCCCCCAGCTTTAGGCTAGGTATAGGCCTCTCTAGAAGGTTGTGGGTTGGAGGAGAAAGGGGAGTGGAGGCGGGCCTCCGTTCGCATCTCTGTTCCAACAAATAACGACTTTTCCTCGTTCCCATGACTCCGCGGCCCATCTGCCTTTTCCATTGTCAACCCCGGCAACTTATGAGTGAGGCTTTCGGGGCTACCTACTTTAGGGCTTAATATATATATAAGAAGAGCCCGAATTTGGCCTTTTTGTTTAAGGGCTGCTCGCCTTTTGAATAGAAGGAAGTGGGATAGCGGGGGTGATTTCGGTAAACCGATGCATGAGCTGAGGCTCCCATGTCCCGCCGACCCTCCGAAAAAGTAAGGTCGTAAAACGGCTCATAGGGAGTCAGAAGCAAGCAGAGTCAAAGGCGGGTCAAACTCACATAAGCAGAGGGGGAGACACATTCATGAAAAGCGAGAAGCCGTGCCGTGGGGGACTGACCAACTATGAATAGATCTTACTTACGGGTAACAGTAGGAACATCTATTAGTCCGTATCGTGGGTCTACTTGTTACAAAAGGCGAACATCCCCATTCCAAAACATTCACATAGGTCCTCAGGCGGGCGGGACGAAAAGAGTCTATTTACCTTTACAATATTCCGGAATGTATCACGGCCCTATCTATTCATCTTTTTTATTAAAAAAAAAAAAAGAGTTCCGCATCTCTCCGGGGCCCGGGGAACAAATAGGCGTGGGGAAGAGGGAGAGGGGGGGCTACGAGCCCTCTCCCGTTGCTGTTCCCGGACCACCCACCCCTTCCTTCCCCTTCGCCCGGCCCGGTGAGGTCCGAAGAGATCAGATCTCTCGAACGAAGTGAAGTGATAGGAAGAGAAGACTGCTGGCGGGAGATCTCTATTCATTACACCCAGCGAAGCCAAAAAACGTGAGCGCCTAGCGCGATACGCAATCAAACTACTGCGCTAACGCGCTTCAACCTAAACAAGCAAGGGCCCGACTATATACAACGGCTAGCGCGCCAGAACAAGCAAGGGATGAGCCCCTACTCGAGTAAGCTGATCGTAGAGCACCGTTGCGCGTTAGCGCATCCGCTGGGCGCGTTAGCACGCGCATCCAAGAATCAACGGATGAGCCCCTACTCGAGTAAGCTGATCGTAGAGCACTCTCTCCCGGTGGTCGAGCTGATCGTAGAGCACTCTCTCCCGGTGGTCGAGCTGATCGTAGAGCACCGTTGTGCGTTAGCATGCTTTGACGCGGGAGCGCGCAACTAGGTTGCGCGCGCCTTACTCAAATAGGGGCTTTAGCTATAGTGGGGCCCTTGCTTGTTAGGTTAGGGGCAAAGCAACCTGACGCGTTGCGGCGCCCTACCTTGTCCACTGAGGCTCCGGAGTTTGCTGGATCGAAGTAGGAAATTCTCCATCCGCCCGCCAGCAGCAGAGGGGTTCGATTCCCGTTATACGCGATGTGGCGAAAAAGACTGAAAAAACGAGATATGCCTTGCCTGCATTAAGATTTAAAACTTGTCGTCTACTTCCAGGAAATGTTCGGAACAGAGAACTTACAATAATACAACGCCGCATTCTCCGAAGATTGAGGAGCAAGAAGAGATCTATTAATAGAAAGATTTATCCGAGAGAAAATCTTAACAGTTACATCCAATCACAAACTACACGAAAGTTGCCCCTTTTTCATGGGGATTTACCCATCACAGAGATGCACAGAGGAACAGAACGAACTTCATATATCCCTTTTCCACTCAATCCAGAAACAAGATCGGACGTTATTCCGGTTCGTCTCCATTTTCGTGAAACTATTCCTCAAGCAAGGCAGCCGATAAGTCATCGAAGGGTTTGTGTGAATAATGGAATGGTAAGCATTACTTATTTGAAAGTGTCCCACGGTGATCTAATATCTTTTCAAGAAAATGACGCGAGAACCCGCGGTGAAGAAATAAGGAGATCTTTCTATATCGACATATCAGTTGAAAAAATCATAGGCAAATTCCTGGATCACCCGGTAAGAATGTGGAGAAGAACCAAAACAGAATGGTTCCGCCTACTCAAAACTAAGAGGGGGTGCCGCCTACTACTAAAATCCCGGTTTTTGCAACAGTTGCGTTCTTCTATGCAAGAAGAAGACTTAGAAAGAACAAAGAAGTTTGGATCCGAAAAAGTATGCTTAGGCAGTTCCTTCGCTGAGCACAACAGAATGAAGAGGAATTTGTATCATTTCAAATCCCTATTCTTATCGAAGAGAAGGAACGAGAAAAACCGAAATCTTCCTACTCGAACAAGAAGTCCTATAGTTAACAACTCTTCTTTATATAGTAATTCGACCTATTGCTCCGGATCCCCCCATCAGTTTACTAGGAAGAGAAGAATCAAAAGGATCGAACTACCTACTCATTATTCGGAAGTGAATCATAGAACACCAAAAGCTGTGGTATCTTATGGACCTAACATAGGTCACATCCCTCACGACATAAGATTGAAAGATCCAAACCTTCCTCTTCGGAGCGGAAACGGACGTGGCCAAAACATATAAAGATCGGCGTAGTCGCTCATAGATAGATCTCTCTCCATATAGATAGGTATCTCCGTGGATAGAGATAAAGATAGGGATCCATCTAGATCTTGATTCACTATTTCCATTTTTTTTTCTTCCTTGATTCTGATTGATTGCCTTTTTGACGACCCCTACTCGAGTAAAGGTAAGGAAACATCGGTTTTCAATTATTACTTGCTGGGTCGGAGCGTAGACGAGCGAGCAGAGCCCAGGAACAGGGAAGCCCGTCATAGAGCAGTCGACTAGAAGTAGAAGACTGCTGGCCTGAGAGAAGGCGGCCTCTCTCGGGAAACATGGCCCAATTTCTCTTCTTTCTTTTTGATTTCGGTTTTTTTTTCAGGGGCCCACCCAATTTCTCTGGTAGTTCGAGCTTGCTTCTAGTACCAAACAAGCGCTTGAAAGACCTCTCCTTACTCGCCTAAACCTGACTTACTCTTGCTCTTGAACATGAATACTTGAAGTCCCTCCGCTGCTCTGCTCTGTCTTCTAGTCGATTGTTCTGTGGGCAGTGGAGACGCTGGAGATGTTTCAGCAACTATTCCTACTAATGTGATTTCGTAGAAAACGGAAGTGCGCGGATGCGCACTCCTGCGAAGAAAACGCCTTACAAACAAGCAAGTCCTTTCGCCCCTAGGGTGGTCTACGATCAGCTAGCTCAGCCGTTGCTTGGTTGCTTAGTACGCGCATCTTCTTCTTGCTTGCTGGGCAGCGAAGTTTGATTTTCTTGGGGTTTGTGATCACCTCAGATGGAGTTGAGGTAGACAAGGAAAAGGTACGGGCCATAGTGGAGTGGCCTACACCAAAGTCTCTTACGGAAGTTCGAAGCTTCCATAGACTAGCTACTTTCTACAGGCGCTTCATCAAGAACTTTAGCAGCCAACTAGCTCCAATCACCGATTGTCTGAAGCAAAATCGGTTCGAGCTTCTTGAAGTAGGGGGAAGCAGAAAGTAGTTTTCGACTAGTTAAGCAGAGGATGCCCTTAAGAGAAAAGTGCCCCTGTATTGGCCTTACCCGATTTCTCAAAGGTATTCGAAGTTGATTGTGATGCTTCTCACGTAGGCATTGGAGCGGTGCTTAGCCAAGAAGGTAGACCAATTGCCTTTTACAGCGAGAAATTGAATGAGGTTCGAAAGAGATATTCGACCTATGATGTCGAATTTTATGCTATTGTCCAGGCCTTGCGACAGTGGAGACACTATTTGATTTCAAAGGAGTTTGTTTTATACTCTGACCATGAAGCCTTCAAATTTCTCAATGCCCAAAAGAAGTTGAATAGCAGACATGCAAAATGGCTTTCATTTTAGCAAGAGTATAACTTCATACTTAGGCACAAGTCCGGGAAACAAAAAAACCAAGTTGCTGATGCACTAAGCAGAAGGCTTTCTCTTTTAGGAGCTATGTTTGTCGAAGCTGTTGGGTTCGAGGCTATAAAAGGTCAGTACAAGATGGATCCTTATTTCAGCTCGATTCTGGAGCAGTGCGAGCTGCATACTGGTGGTCCAGGGTTTGATTCTATTATTCAGCAAGGCTATTCAATAGGGTTAACCGGAGATCGCCCTATAGAATGACTAAGGGTTGGAGATGAAGAATGAAGTGGAAGAAACTAGTTGAAACGGATCGATATCAGAGTGGAATCGTCAATAAATAGACGGGGGCTTCTTCGTATAGAAAGCCAGATCGACATATGCTTGCTTCGAATAAAAAGATCGATATGCGTATAGACAGAAAGAGATGGATATAGTTGCCTGTATCTAAACCAAATAAGGTTGTTTTTTCCTTATTTGGTTTAGAGTTGGGGCTTTCGAGCAAGCTGAAAAACTACAGCGCGCGCGTTAGCGCAACGGTGCTCTACGATCAGCTTTACTCCGCCCAAGTGCTTGCCCCCAAGCCGAGTAGTTGTAAAAAAGCAACTCCATGAGCGACTCGCCTTTACTCTAATAAGGGCTAACGCCCCCCCTAAACGAGTAAGTAAAGGCCTTACCTTTCCTAGCGCGATACGGCTTTTTGGCTGCCCCTTTACTTTACGTCTAAGGGTGCTTGCCTTACTCGTTTAGGGGCTAGCGGCTTTTTGGCCGTATCTTGCTGACTCGGTCAACCAGATATGGAACTGAAAGTACTAGGTAAACTCTGGCACCTGGCACGAGAATAGGATATTTATCTGGGCGAGATAGTAATGGCTTTCGAAATTCAATGTATTTGCTCGAACCGGAACAACTGGAACTACACCCAGCTCTAGAATTGCTGCTACTTCTGGTTGGTGCTCTGATGCTGGTCATGATTCGATAGAAGAAACTGCTTACTCGGAGGCCTTCACCTCTGCTACTAGCTAGCTCTGTCGCCTGCCCCATCTACGCTCTAGTGGCTCCGTACACCCTTGCTCTTTCTCCCGCCCTTGTTCCTGTCACGGGTTGTGCTCCCGTGACTCTCTGCGCGGTTATTTATTTTTATTCATGTCTGTATCTGCCTCTGCCCCCTGTGACTACTACTACTATCTCTGGTGCTGGGACAGGAAGGGATGTTGGGCCAAAAAATGGCAGGGATATCACGGGCACTGAAACCCCCTCAGTTGTTGCGCTCGCGTACCGCCGGGCTGCAAACTAAAACAATTTTGAAATTAACCTTTGCCTCCTGTCGGCCATCTCTTTAGGTATGCAGTCTCTTTTCCCGCTTCCAATGCCCTTGCTTTCGCTGGTACCTAGACCACTGGTGTGGGTTCGCACCAATCTACTAGCACAGGATCTAGAGACCAACCCCGGATCTCCAACTGGTAGCTCGGGAATGGGTTCTCCAACTGAAGGCTCTACTCCCGTTCCCGCTCTGGGCACTTTGTGCTTTGGTGCTGCTTCCTCCCCGGTGAAACATCAATTGGATCGCTCGATCTGGAACCGGAGAATCTGAAATGGGCTCTCGACCCAGCCCAGAACTGCTTTTGTTTGCTTTGTTTACCTGTCGTGCCTATACCTACGCCTTTGAAGCCCCTACCTATGCCTTCACTGGTGCTGGTTCAACCTTTCAGTTGGCTTGAAGTATGCTGCTGGGCATAAAATATACTGCTGGGTGAGAGACTGGGCCAACTTACTGCAACATCGACTTCTTAATCTACTACTGCTGATCTGCATAATTGACTGCTTCACCTGGACCTCTATCTACTTATGCTGTTAGTGATGCAACATCCGCTTATTCAACAGAATTCCGCTTAGTAAAAAAATATGGTCGAGAGCTTGACAAACTGCAAAACCTATGACTTGATCAAGCGGATCATCAACCGAATCCACTGCTTCATCGACTGGATCCGGATCATCGACTGATGGACCTGCTACCCTTGCTACCTTTGCTACTTGTGCTACTGGATTGACTTAAGTGACTACCGGTACTGATGGATCTGGTTCTTCGACTGAATCAACAGGATCATAGTAATAAGCTTAGCAGTCTGTAGGATTTGCTTCAATGGATGGATCAACTGCCTATGCTACTGGATTTGCTACTGATGCTGGGTGAACTGTTTAACCGATTGCATAATCAACAACTGATTCGACTAATGAATAAACTACTGAACCAATAGGTAGGTAGGCTCTTCATCTCTTCCACGGAATTGGGTAAGTTCAAGCTGGAGCACAAAGTACATAAAGGTTACTTCTTAGCACCGAAGGCTTATGCCTTAGACATAGGCCATGATGACAATATAATAAAGTATAAGGGTCCAGCTAAAGGCACAGTCAATTTAGAGTGGTTTGTGTTACAATACAATGATCCTTCTCAAATAAAGGTAGTCGACATTGAATCGTCATTCAGTATTAATTGGCATACATTTACTATAGGCAAAAAGGAGTCACAATACAGCCTGGGAACCCCTGCAAGTTCCAAAAGAGACCATGTGTATGATGAGAACAATAAGTGGATAAACACACAACCTAAAGAAGTAATAGACTTTGGGGGTCAAGATAACACAATTATCAAATTAGATAATAAGGAACTGATGAAAGTATGTTCTTTACTTAGAGAGCAGTTATCCGAAAAAAATAAGGAAATCGTCAAATATAAGCAAGAATTACAAAATGTGCATGCCAATAAAGAGCAAGATGTTGCTAAACATCAATCAATGATCCCATCCTTGGATGCTGCTGCAAATCTTCCTGATGCACCGCGCACTGAATATCCTACCGTTTTATACCTACCTACTCTGTACAAGGACCCACCCAACAAGGTGAATAAAGAAGAAGGCAAAGATAAATCAAAGGATGATGATACCTAAGGCACGTTGTTCTTAGTGAGCTTTGCTACCTAAGGCACCGCCCACAGCTGAAGACCTACCCAAAGGGCTCTAGTGGTAAATCCAGCCCCCTCTTCCGTTGCTTCAAAGTGTATCGGCTCCCTCCCATTCAAAAACAAGCGTTTAACCCTCCCAACGCATCGAGAGAGATCTGCCTAATCTTTCCCCGCGTCGTTGATCAATAGGATCATTGACAATGACCTATTTCCCTCTGTCTCTCGATCTGAAAAGCTGAGCATCTGGCAATTGATGCCCTATTCAAGCGCGCTATTAGTTATAGTGGGGTATTGATGGAGTATAGATTGAAAATGATTGGATTGGTTCATGATCAATTGGCGTCTCGAAGAACATTCCTACATGCCGGGTCCATGGATATGAATAGTGGTTGGAGTCACCGTTCCATTCATGGCAGTCTGTTTCAGACGGCTCTTTCGAACATGTGCAAGGTCCAGGAGATCCGACGACCAGGGAGGGTTATAGGGATAGTTTTTGACGATCCAATCTATTTGATTATTAACCCAATCTACTCTATCTATCTGGGTAGATGTATTCTATCCATCTCATCTTGGTAGGCGGTTCAGTGAACTGCTAGCCTATTTCGTAGTTGCAGGTGGGAACGTTACATACTGCCTTCGATCCGTTGACCCGGGCAACCTCGTCTCTCATCGCTTGTTCGAGAGCTATAACTTCACCGGTGAGATTGCCAGCCAGGGGAGATCTATTAGATTGGGAAGTTCTTAGCGGATATCAAAGGTGCAATCCACAAATCGCATGTGTTAAGTATGGAGAGTAGATTCATTTCACCGATGCTTCGATCACTTCTCGACCGGGACTTCTTCCTATAGATAGCGGAGAGATAGATCTCAAGGAAGCTTTGAACTACTTCCACGCAAGGAAAGACTCATCGATAGTACTACCGATGGCAGGGAAAGCAGACTGAGATACCGATACCAAGACTAGCTTGAAAGAGAAAGAGATCACAGGCATGTGGTGAAGCATACCGAGAGAAAGAGCAGTGAAATAAACCATATCGAGCACAGGTCTCACTCTACAAGTTCAGTTCGATGAGCTCCTAGCGGACCTGTGCCTACTATCTACTTAGTGTGTGTGCTAGGGAAAGCTGAGCTGTTCTCACTGTGTCCGGTGACCAACAAAGCTTGTGGACTACTATTCCACTGCTGGGACAAACTCTTCTACATACTGGTGGGACTATTCACTGAATGACTGACTAACTGATTCGGGGAACAAAGAAGGCCCGATATCTACCTACATCTACAGTCGATGAAGATAGCGACTTGATTGTACTATAGGCTAAGCCATCCCATATGCCCTTCTTCAGTCATATGGTTCGCAGTTCAGCCTGCTCAGCCCCAATCAATGCTTTCTTCAGGCTTCAAAGCCTTTTCGTTAGCAATCCCTTCCCACCGCCCTCCATTCGGAACCGCCCTTCTTCCTTTCCTTCCCCACCTCTTTCGAACCTGAACAGACCAAGGCAAGACCCACGCGAATCAAGGTACTTAGCCGATGCCAAGTGCTATCCTTGTCCCGCCTACTTCTGATGAACGAATCCAAGTGAGTAGTGGACCATATCGAACCGTGCGGTCAGCCTCCCATACTTTTAGTCGACAAAGAGAAGGAAGGGATCAAGCTATCGATGATGGAATCCCTGCTTGCTTTCAGTCTCTGTTATCTTCTTCTATTATGTTAATTATATTCTTTCACTTACTAGATTTATCTATCTTTCTACGCTCGATCCTTCCCGCTCGACTGGTTCTCCCCCAGTCCCGAAGCTTCTCCGATTGAATCCTTCTCCTTGCTAGCGTGAAATGATCTCTTACGACTAGGGTTGCGACGCACAAACCCGCACTACTGTGCCTGGGTTGTAAATAGTGAGTCTATCTTGGTCTGACGCCGTCTCACAGGGTTCTCGTTAGCAAGGTTCCACACACAATGGGATAGCTTCGTCAGTACGTGGTGTGGTGCCTTGGTGAGCTTGATACCAGGACATCCAATCACACCATTGATAGCAGCTAAGGATTCGGACCCTAGTACTCACTTATGAGAGAGTAGACACCATCCTAGCTCTTTCTTCCTTTACCAACCAATCACGTAATCATATTTCATTGTCGTCGCAGATGGCACCATTAAATACGCAATTCCTCGATCCATTCATTAATGCGCAAGAGCCATCAGACTAGAGGGAAGTCTCCATAACCCACCACCATCAATCTCGAACTTTCACAGCACGGATGCAATCAAGAAGCTGTTAACTATGATATTCAGTCGGTATCTATCTAACAATCAAGGGCTGACCTTCCTGCTTGCTTTCTCGATCCAATCTCGCACTTGGTCTGATCGCACCGTAGATCAAGTTGTAACCGAAGTAGACCAAGAAGGGAGTGGAATGATGATGACCGGGCAGAAGACTCTCTTGGATCTCATGGTTTGGAGCAAGCTCAGCTTTCCTTTCACTTGGCACAAGACACCGTACGCTACACAGAAGAACACAAGATTGATGAATGAATTTCACATCTTGACATTTCCACATTAGACTGATTCAATGGAGAAAGCAATGCCCTTGAGGAGTGCCAGCTGTGAAGATAGACGACTCATATATATTATAGTATTTTACAGAGGAATGTGATTCATCTCTAAAAGCAATTCGTTCATACTCTTTCCCCATACGATGATGCTCTGTCTCTATGGATTGAGATGAGAATAACTTCCCTCTCCATAGTAGGATTCTCTATGCCCATACCTCTGACGAACCGAACCAAGCAGTCTGATCATCCTTGTCCGTCCCCCTCTTCTGTCAACTGTTGAAAGAGCATAGCCCAGGAATGAACCATATCGATCCAAGGTTGCAAGGAAAGAGGGAAGGTGAACCAGACCATAGGGATCTCCTGATGAAGTCAATCAGAGAGGAGCTCAGACTGACGGTTAGGTTCTTTGTTGAATCTTCTCATCTGCTTA